ATTTAGCTCCTTGATGCCTACGATAACTAGTTATTTCGGTTTTCTACTAGCGGTTTTAACTATAACCTCAGCTCTATTTATTGGTCTGAGCAAGATACGACTTATTTGAAATTAATTGAATGCGCAATTCATAAAAAGAAATCTTTCGATGGAATTCGATTTTTTTAGAGTTCCTTAGAGTTTTTTATCGCGGCAATTAAAAATTTTTGGTCATTGGGATTCATGGACAATTGGGATTAATATTTTTATTTAATTTAGGGATATATTACCTTTCTTTTTTTCTTTTCAAAAAAAATTGAAATGATTGAAGTTTTTCTATTTGGAATCGTCTTAGGTCTGATTCCTATTACTTTGGCTGGATTATTCGTAACTGCATATTTACAATACAGACGTGGTGATCAGTTAGACCTTTGATTAATTAACAAATTGTTTTTGATTGACCTCCTCTTTTCTTTAATCTAATCCACAACCTAATCCACAGGAGGTCAAATTTAGATTACTGTTCAAATTATTTCAGGATAATTCGACCTAACAAGAAGGAACTCACGCTCTGTAGGATTTGAACCTACGACATCGGGTTTTGGAGACCCACGTTCTACCGAACTGAACTAAGAGCGCTTTCTTATCACAATAGATAAGACTGTAAAGAAAAGGTTGCAACCCAATACTACATTACATCCTGTATGTATATACTATCATATATAGTGTCATAGAAATGACAGATTCTATATCCAATTCAAATTGGTCTCAATTAATTCTTCCTTACTTATCAGAGTAAAAGGAATAGATAGGGATGACAGGATTTGAACCCGTGACATTTTGTACCCAAAACAAACGCGCTACCAAGCTGCGCTACATCCCTTTCAATTGGTTTACAGTGTCATTGTAAAAAATCCTTGTCTTGTTTTCCACATCCTTACTTCCCCCTATTGCTATACTATTACACAATTTATCTTGTCATTTCTTCTCTTTGGTCTCATATAAGATAGAATAAAAAAAGTCTTTGGATACGTATGAAGAAATCGGATGGAAAGGTAAAGTAAAAAGAAATACTTTTCGGGAATGTTCTGGAAGAAAGAGGCATTTTCCTAAAAAGGTAAATTGAATTGGTGTACATTTTAAACATTTTAATTTGACTTAGAGGTTTCATGTACAAAGAAAAAACAAGTGGTCCTTAACTACATATGCATCTGATCATATATGTATTACCTTTCTGTACTGTATTACACTAATAAAAGAAGAAGGAGGATTTTCAATGCGAGATCTAAAAACATATCTCTCCGTCGCACCGGTACTAAGTACTATATGGTTCGGGTCTTTAGCAGGTCTATTAATAGAAATCAATCGTTTTTTCCCGGATGCGTTGACATTTCCCTTTTTTTCATTCTAGTTATTGAGATGGGAAGGGGGTAAGGAAGATTAGTCACAGATAGTTGATTCTATCTCTAATCTTACCCCCTCTTTTCTCTTTTCTCCCTTTTTTAGAATAAAAAGGGAGAAAAGAGAAAAGAGAGGAGAAAAATAGATTCAACCTCGAATTTTCAACTCACTTAATAAATAAGAGAGAGAACGCAAATGAAAATGTGGGTCTAGGGCAAGAGTATCATACAAGTAAATGAAATACTGTACTGTGATTAGAAATCTAGTTGAAGTTTTTGGATTACGTATTATATATTCTATTTACTAAAACTAGATTGCAACTAATTTTTTTAATTGGATTTCGAGTTAGCAATTTCCATTTTTGTTTTTTCCTTTCTCTTCGGGTTGAAAATGGAATAATTCCTTGAATCAAGAATAAAAGGGGGTTCATGGCCAAGGGTAAAGATGCTCGAGTAAGAGTTATTTTGGAATGTACCAGTTGTGTCCGAAAGAGTGTTACTAAGGAATCAAGGGGCATTTCCAGATATATTACTCAAAAGAATCGACACAATAGGCCTAGTCGATTGGAATTGAGAAAATTCTGTTCCTATTGTTACAAACATACAATTCATGGAGAGATAAAGAAATAGATCGAACCGAACGTCTGTGTATCACTCTTCGAAGGAAGAGGACTAAAGGACATACAATACATTGTTTATATATTATACATATATTTTCTATAAAATGGATATTTCTTTTTATTTATTTGTTTGATTTTTTATTATAGAAAATAGATTCTTAGTTAGAATAAGTAGTAGTTTTATAAATACTACGAAAGAATAGTAATATAGAAATATTTAATATATCTAAATTATCTAAATAGATAGAAATAATCTATTTCGATTAAGATATTTCATAATTCATAGAAATAATATTCTATAGAGATAGAGTATATTCTCTATAGAATGAATAGAACATATATGTAAATAAAATATATAAACAAAAAGAAATAAAAAAATTGAAATACAAATAAAAAACCAAATCCTGTTTCTGAATTCTGAATTTTCATTTTCTTTTAGATCCGACCAAAATAGGATATTGGATATAATATGTAGAATATAAGGAATAAACTAAACAAACCATGGATAAAGCCAAGCGACCCTTTCTTAAATCTAAGCGATCTTTTCGTAGGCGTTTGCCCCCGATCCAATCGAGGGATCGAATTGATTATAGAAACCTAAGTTTAATTAGTCGATTTATTAGTGAACAAGGAAAAATATTATCTAGGCAAGTGAATAGATTAACCTTGAAACAACAACGATTAATTACGATTGCTATAAAACAAGCTCGTATTTTATCTTCGTTACCCTTTTTTAATAATGAGAAGCAATTTAAAAGGGCCGCTTCGACCGCTAGAACTGCAGGTTCTAGAACCAAAAAAAAATAGGTTTACTTTTTATTCAATTGAATAAAAATTCCAATCCGAACTCAAACACAGATTAGTGTTTTGTTCGAAAAATGGAGAATCCGGATTGTCGTAAGAAAAAATCGAGAAAGAAGAAATGAAATCTTTTTTTATTGACAGAGTTCGCTCATTTTGACTATCTAATTTCTACTCGACTCTATCTTCCCGGAGTTCATTCTCCGGGGAACTTTGTTTAAATCATTTCGGGGGACTTCTCTTTTTTTTATGATCTCATTGGAAATCATATAAAGACAATTCCTATTTAATATAGTTATTTGTGCAAGTATTTTACGATTAAGAAGAAACTGGTTCTTGTACAGATCGTTTATAAATTGACTATAGTTATAGTATACCCATTTTTCGCGAATTACTCCGTTTATCCGAGTGATCCACAAACGACGAAAATCCCTCTTTTGCCTATCTCTATCTAGATGAGCCGAAACAAAAGATCTTATTTTCTGTTGAGCAATAGCTTCAGTAAGCTTTGAATGAGCCCCTCGAAAGCTTGATGTAAATAAACGACTTTTTGTTCTACGTCTCCGAGCTATATATCCTCGTTTAACTCTGGTCATTGAATAAATGAAATTTTGATTAATAACTAATTGAGTTTCTTTCTTTGAGTTATTCTTTTCTCCCTTCCTAGTATATTAATAACAAAACGGATTTTTCCAATGTATAAAATAAAAATTCCAATGGCTTTTGCTACTATAACCTTCCCGACCACGATTTTTTCTTTTTTCTAGGCATTTCATCTCGAAACGCAATAAGAAATTGTATTTATACTAGGTAACTAAAAAATAGAATAAAATTTAGATGAATAAAGAAATAGTGGTTTCCTTCGTTTCTATGGTTACTTCTTAAACGGTGAGGCCCTCTCTATACACCGGAGCCCTTTCCTTCTACTTTATTTAGTATTTAGTCAATTTTATTGGGAACTTGTACAGTTCAAACTTTTTGGCTCTACCCATGAATCATCCAGTAATAGGTCTTTCACAATGAGATCCGCCTATCCAGTAACGGTATTTTGAAGGTTAGCTAGATCGCTGACCTTGTTAGTCCGTTTTGCAAGAATGGGAGCATAATATTTATGTTTTTAAAATAAGATTTCTCCCGCTTAATGGATAACATTTGCTACCAATGGAAAATTGCTCCTTTCTCATCTTAAATCGAGCTGATTGGATTTATGCGAATAGAAACCATAAATTTCATACACAATAGATGGATATGGATAGATCTTTTTAGATAGTGACTGTAGTTTTTTCATTTTATCCTATTCACTGGTACTGATCATTGATACTGGAAAAATTCTTTATTTTCTTGTTCCAGCTTATAATCTGAACGAGTCGCACATACACCCTAGTACATCTTCCTCGGCGTTGAGGACATCCCCCAAGAGCGTGGGATTTCATCCGATTTTTGATTGGCTGTCTTGCGTTTCTAATAAGTTGTTTAATAGTTGGCATGCTGAATCTTCACATAATGGACTGGTTTAGATCAATCCTAACCAAAAAATTATGCATTATTTCTAGTTAATAGAATATTAAACCCAGTAAAAAGAACAAATCTCAAATTGCGGATTTAATTATCCTAATTCATCCGCGACAAGATCAATAATTCCATGAGCTTGGGCTTCTGTTGCTGACATAAAAACATCTCTGTCCAAGTCTTTGTATATAACCTCGTATGGCTTGCCCGTTCTTTCTACATAAATCTCTGTGACCATGTCGCGCATGTCCAATAGTATGGTCGATTCCAGGGAGACATCAAATGTTGTTCCATCAAAATAAGAAGAAGCAGGTTGATGAATCATTACCCTGATGATATAACATAAAAAAGGTTCCTCTATCCCGCACGATGAAGTGAATAGAAAAGATAGAGAATAACAATAAAGAAAGATAGATTGAACAACCGTACGTGCATCTTTTGCGCATTGCATACGGCTCCACAATGGAATTGACTTTTATCTTTCATCGAAAAGAAAGAAAAGAGAAAAAATAGGATCGATCAGATCCAGATCAGTAAATGATCCAATTACCACCCTTCTTTTTTTTTTCGTTTTCGGAGGAGTTCAAAAATACTATGATGGCTCCGTTGCTTTATAAATAAATTTCGTCTGTAATTCAGCAATCCCAAAGTTTCTTTTTGATCCGAAAAAATAAGGAAAAAAGAATTTTTT